ATATACATACCCACCTCTTTCAAATCAATCGAAAAGCCCTTACTTAACTTAATTTTCAATTCTATTTAATTGGATATTATGCACGAAGAATTTTTTTATGTTTTGGAAGTACGTTTCAATAGAGATCAAAACTTTTTCAATTTTATATGACATCTCTGGTTCAATACTTAACTTAATTGGTTTGTTGAAACCGAAGATAACTAATAGACACAAGAAAAATCCTACCGGTTAATTTGGTTTAGATAGAAAACTATCTATTGACATAAAAGAAAAACCTCCAATGCTTCGCTGAAATTGTGATCAAAAAAATCCTATTTTGATTTTTTCTATATGGAAAAAATCAATGTATTTGTTATTTGATATTTTTTTTATTTGATATTTTTAAAATCGGCTAAATAATTCATTTTTTATTACCAAAAATTACAAAGAACTTTATTGAGGTCTAGTTCGGGATGAAATATAGAATATTCTAGTTACAAGAGTTCCTTTTCACATTTCAAGAAAACATAAACTACATGAAAGTCCATTGACAAATTAAAGCAGTACCCTAAAATTAACTTAAAATATGTAGTATATCTTATTATGAAATATGAAAAAGAAATGTTTCAATTTCTATTTTTTTATTCATCAATTTGAGCGTTTCGGAAAAAATATTTCATTGAATTAACTCCTCCAATCTGGACGATTGACTAAAAAAGAGCTATTATGATTTGAAAGAAGCCGCCGCTATGGTGAAATTGGTAGACACGCTGCTCTTAGGAAGCAGTGCGAGAGCATCTCGGTTCGAGTCCGAGTGGCGGCATGGTATCGTACAAATTCTCAAAAGGATTCAATAGTTCTATAATGAAATGAATTAAATTTTTGATTTCCATTTCCAATTTTGTAATAGAAGGATTTCTTTTTTTTTTTTTATGATATTTTCGACTTTAGAGCACATTTTAACTCATATTTCCTTTTCAATGGTTTCCGTTGTAATTACACTTCAGTTGATAACTTTATTAGTCAATGAGATAGTAGGACTATATGATTCATTTGAAAAAGGCATGATAATTACTTTTTTCTGTCTAACGGGATTATTAGTTACTCGTTGGGTTTATTGGAAACATTTCCCATTAAGTGATCTATATGAATCATTAATCTTCCTTTCTTGGAGTTTCTACATTATTCATATGATTCTTTATTTTAAAAAACAAAAAAATAATCTAAGTGCAATAATCGCGCCAAGTGCTATTTTGACCCAAGGGTTTGCTACTTCGGGTCTCTTAACGGAAATGCATCAATCCGCAATATTAGTACCCGCCCTCCAATCTCAGTGGTTAATGATGCATGTAAGTATGATGGTCTTGGGTTATGCAGCTCTTTTATGCGGATCATTATTATCAATAGCACTTTTAATCATTACATTTCAAAAAGATATAAAAAAAGATATAATAAGGATTTTTGATAAAAGAAAACATTTATTAAACGAGTCATTTTTCTTCGGTGAGATTCAATACATGAATGAAAAAGGCAATATTTTACAAAGCGCTTCTCCCCTTTCGGTTCGAAATTATTACAGGTCTCGGTTGATTGAACAACTGGATCATTGGGGTTATTGTGTTATTAGTCTAGGATTTATCTTTTTAACCACGGGTATTCTTTCAGGAGCAGTATGGGCCAATGAGGCATGGGGATCATATTGGAATTGGGACCCAAAGGAAACTTGGGCATTTATTACTTGGACCATATTTGCAATTTATTTACATATTCGAACAAATAAAAATTTGCAGAGTGCCAATTCTGCAATTGTGGCTTTTATAGGCTTTCTTATAATTTGGATATGTTATTTTGGGGTCAACCTATTAAGAATAGGGCTACATAGTTATGGTTCATTTACATTAACACTTCATTAAAATGAAGAAAGGGCCTTACGAATCTAAACATAGGACAAGGCATAAGCAAGTTTCTTATAACCAGGCGAGAACCCTTTAAAGAAAGTTTGAAATAGTTCTCGCAAACGTCAAACATGACTTGACTGATTCTAATTTCAATTCAGTCTTTCTTCTTCTTGACTTTATGTAAAGAAGAGGAAAGACTTCTTTTTTCATTTTTTTTTTCATTTAATGAAATGAAAGGAAAACTATCTATAAAAAAAATTGTTTATAGAATAGCTTCCACCTTCTCCACTGATAATGAGAGAACGAAATCTGGGTAAATGCCAATACCTATTATTGGTAGAAAGATAGAAGTCGAAACAAATAACTCGCGCGGTCCAGAATCAAAAAAATAAGAGTTTGGAATATTAAATAACTTATATCCATAGAACATTTGACGTGACATAGATAATGAATAAATAGGAGTTAATATCATTCCAATTGCCATTCCCAAAAAAATAATTATTATTTTGGTTTTGGGTAGTAAAAGATATTTTTGGCTAGTTATTATTCCACAAAATACTATTAATTCTGCAATGAAACCACTTATGCCCGGTAACGCAAGAGATGCCAGTGAAAAGCTACTGAAAAGTGTGAATATTTTTGGCATTGGAATAGCTATTCCGCCCATTTCGTCGAGATAAACAAGACGTATTCTATCGTAACTAGTTCCCGCTAAGAAAAAAGTGCAGCACCAATAAAGCCATGAGAGATTATTTGTAAAATGGCTCCATTAAGTCCCGTATCAGTTATAGAACTAATTCTTATAATTATGAAACCCATGTGAGATACAGAGGAATAGGCTATTCTTTTTTTTTTATTACGTTGTCCGAGAGATGTTGAAGCTGCATAGATTATTTGTATTGTGCCCATTATTATTAACCAAGGAGAAAATAGAAAAGGAGCATGGGGTAATAGTTCCATATTGATACGAACCAATCCATATGCTCCCATTTGAAATAAGATTCCCGCTAGAAGCATATAAGTACTGTAATGTGCTTCTCCATGGGTATCTGGTAACCATGTATGTAAAGGAATAATCGGTAATTTTACAGCAAAGGCAATAAAAAAACCAATATAGAATATTATTTCTAATGCCAGAGGATACGATTGATTAACTAATGTTTCAAAATGAAATGTTGGTTCATTGGAACCATATAAACCAAGACCCAGAGCTCCCATTAATAGGAAAATGGAACCCCCTGCAGTATACAAAATAAACTTAGTAGCTGAGTAGAGACGTTTCTTTCCTCCCCACATAGATAAAAGTAGATAAAGAGGAATTAATTCTAACTCCCACATTATGAAAAAAAGTAAAAGGTCTCGGGACGAAAACGATCCTATTTGACCACTGTACATTGCTAACATAAGGAAATAGAATAATCGAGAATCTCAAGTAACCGGCCAAGCCGCTAAAGTAGCTAAAGTGGTGATGAATCCCGTCAGTCAAAAAAGTACTATCGAAAGTCCATCTATTCCTAATCTCCAGTAAAAATAAAAAAAAAAATATTATGCATTTATAATCTTATGCCAGTCGGATTAATGGATCGTCCGGCTGGAAATGATAACAGAATGCGTAGGTTGTTAGAAGTAGCTCCAGCATTGAAATACATATAGTATACCACCGGATTACCTTTAGTATACCACCGGATTACCTTATTTCCTCTATGAGGAAGAAAGAAAATAAAAGAACCTGCAAATATGGGCAAAACTACAATTGTAGTTAACCAAGGAAAATAATTCATGGTAAAGACAAGATACACTTGAGCCAAAAAAACAAAACCCGTACCCTACCCTAACTAAATAAATTTCGGGTACGGGTTTTTGTCGGTAAAAAAAAATCCAAATAGAATATAATGTATTCAAGTGGACCTTTCTGAAACGTATCAATAAGCTAGACCCATACTGCGGGTTGTTTCAGGCCCTAAATAAACTCGAACACTTAAAAAATCGGTTGGACAGGCAGATTCACATCTCTTACAACCAACACAGTCCTCTGTTCTTGGAGCAGAAGCTATTTGTTTAGCCTTACATCCATCCCAAGGTATCATTTCTAATACATCTGTAGGACAAGCTCGTACACATTGAGTACACCCTATACATGTATCATAAATCTTTACTGAATGTGACATCGAATCTATAATTTTTTTTTTTTTTTCACTTCATTAATTTTCGATCTAGTTCTAGTAAAGTAAATGAACCACATATTCAAATACCAGACGAATCAATGATTTACCAGAATTTTTTAATTAATCTACTTCTGGATTGGATCGGCTTATTAGAAAATAAATAAAAAGAGGAGGTCCAAAATACTTTGATTTATTCCATTTTGGAAAGTATGATTATACCTTAAGGTGCCATACTTAGTAATCTAATTTGAATTGATGACTATTCAAATTTGAATTTCTATTATTCTAATATATCTATAATTCGAATATAATAGAATAAAAAAAAAGACTACTTACTCTTATTCAATAAATTCGATTGATTGATACGAGTTGATTTTCTGTTACGATAAATTGAGGAAACAATAGCCGGTCCAATAGCTGCTTCAGCGGCTGCAATAGCTATAACAAAAATTGAGAGAATGTTTCCTTTTAATTGGCGACTATCAAAAAAATCATAAAATGTTACAAAATTTAGATTAACTGCATTCAATAGAAGTTCAAGACACATAAGAGCCCGAACCAAATTTCGGCTCGTAGCTAATCCGTAGATTCCTATAGAAAATAAATAGACACTCAAAACAAGTACATGTTCGAGCATCATTAACATTAACCAACTCCTTATCAATCTCGATTCATTTCAATATGAACACCAATTAAACCGATTTGATTTACTAGAATATAAGAAGTTCGAATAGAGGAATTTAAGAAAAAAAAAGTTTATTTTTAAAAGGAACTATAAAAGTATTTTCGTTTTATGCATCAATTCGAATAAAATTGAATGGAAATGAATAGGATAAAATTTCATTTTTATTTGGATTGCTAGTTTTTTTTTTTAAAAAAAAAAAATTATTGACTTTTTTTATTGGCGAGCCACAGAAATTGCACCTATTAAAGCAACTAAAAGAATTATTGAAATGAGTTCAAATGGAAGAAAAGTTGATAAAAGAATTCCAATTTGTTGACTAGTATTTATCAAATCTTGTTCTAGAATCTGGTTTGATCTTGTAGTCCAAATAATCGCATACCATGACGTATTTAGAATAGTAATAATTAATGAAACAAAAAGACTTGTCAAAACCAACGAAGTAGCCCCATCCCCAACAGTCCAAAGATGAAAATCTTTGCCATATTCTGGCCCACTCATGAACATTACAGCAAATATTATTAAAACATTTATAGCTCCTACATAAATAAGGAGTTGTGCAGAAGTTACAAAATGCGAGTTTGCTAGAATATAAAATAAAGATATACAAACAAGAACCAATCCCAATGAAAAGGCAAAAAAAATAGGATTGGTAAATAAGACCACTCTGAGACCCCCTAATATAAGACCTAACCCCAGAAAGACTAAAAGAAAATCATGTATTGGTCCAGGTAAATCCATTATATGTAAAATAAGAGAGAAAAAAATCGGAATTTTTCATTATCTTATTGATTTGAACAGGAAAAAAGAAGTTCATCAAAATTCAAGATCTAATAAATCAAATAATTCAAAATGACTCTTCAAATTAACGTGTTTTTATTTTAGCTTTCGAATTTTCAATTTACTGATTAATTCTTTATAACGTACTTTATCTTTTTTAAACAAATAAGCCAGTAGTCGTTGCCGTTTTCCTAGAATTTTTCGTATACCTCTCTGAGATGAATAGTCTTTTTTGTGCAATTTCAAATGTGAAGTAAGTCTTTTGATCTTATTGCTAAAACAGAATACTTGAAATTCAATGGACCCCCTGTTTTCTTCTTTTTCTTCATGCGAAATAAGAGATATGAATGATTTTTTTTTCATAAATTTGAAACCTTCCTTTTTTTTACCAAATATAGAATTTTGCCGATCAGTAATAATAATGCCAACTTTTTTCTCTTGTACACATAATAATACGAATTTCCTTATTCACTCATATTGATAAAATGAATGAATAAGGAAAATTCTGTTGATTCATTTCTGGATCTAATTGATACGTTATCGAATTAGTATCATGTATCGAAATTGGATGTAAGACAAGGCGTGTGTACATCTATTTATCTACTAGATGATAAGGAATATCTAAGAAAAATCTATTATACTTATTAATCATGGATACATACGTATTCTTAATATACTAAAACGACTACCGTTATTAGTATCGAACCAATAACGATTCATACAAGCTAAATCTTCTAATCGATAATTGGGCCAAAGAAAGAATTTGATAAGTTTCTTTTTATCTCGATCAAGATCTTTGCTTTTATCAAAAAAATGACTACCTTTATTTACCCTATTCCCATTGCAATATACTGGGTTTTTATCCACACCTTTATTATTCCTTGAGTTTAAAAGACTAAGAATTCTCAATTCTCGACGACGTCTAGGCAATAAAATATTTTCAGGAATAAGCAAATCATAATTGTTTTCGTCTCCGAATCTTTTTTGATTATTTTGGTGTTTTCTACTCTTATGAACCCATGAAAGACCTGTCATTTGATACATAAGAAAAAGCCCTTCAATATCAGACACGCCAATTGTTTCAATAAAAAATATTCCCTTTTTTAATATATTTGATAAAGATGGATAAACGTCCTTTGTCATCAGTATATCAATATTTAATTGTCCTACGCTTATAAGGGCTAATACAAAATTATACTTTCTTTTTGGTTTCATTTTAAAATTCTCTAACATAATAAATACGTGGATATTGTTTAACATGTCCCCCTCATCCGGAATCAAGTCCATTTGACAACTCAATAATTCTGGCACTACGGTAACAACGTTCTTATTTATACTAACTGAGCTTTCTTCTTTTTGATAACTTTTTAAATGATTTATGATATGTGATGGAGGCATTATGTGTTTTGCGATTTTTTTTTGTTCATACGCGAGTTTTTTTTCATACTCGAGTTTTTTTTGCTCTGCGAGTTTCTTTTGATCCGCTTTTTCTTTTTCCTCTGCGAGTTTCTTTTGATCTGCGGTTTTTTTTTGTTCTGCGAGTTTCTTTTGATCCGCGGTTTTTTTTTGCTCTGCGAGTTTCTTTTGATCCGCTTTTTTTTTTTGCTCTGCGAGTTTCTTTTGATCCGCTTTTTCTTTTTCCTCTGCGAGTTTCTTTTGTTTAGATTTTATATCTGCGAGTGTCTTTTTAGGTTTGACTTTTTTTTTTTTCCTTATATTGAAAATAGAATCTTCATAAGAAGAACAAAGAAAATCCATTGGTATAGTCCAGGGCTTTTTTTTATATCTATTATAAAGTGAGACAAGTTCTGGGAAGAACCAAAATTCTAGCCGTGGACGAGGCCCTACTATTTCTTCATTCATTCCCATCCAATCAAAAAAGTTTTCCTTTTGATGATTTAATCGGTTAATAATTTTTTGATCAAATTTTTCTTTTTCTTTTTTAGAAATTTGGTGACAATATTGATCTTTCTTATCCTCAAAAAAAAGCTCCTTTTCTTTCTCCTCAATTTCCTTTTCTCTCTCATCAATTTCCTTTTCTCTCTCATCAATTTCCTTTTCTTTCTCATCAATTTCCTTTTCTTCTTCATAAAAAATTAAATCATCATCATAAAATTTCTCAAAAGTTTGACAAATCATAGGTTCAATCTTAGTATTCTTATTACTGGTAATATCGATATCGATCCAGGCTCTAATATGACTTTTCTTTAGAAGATCAAAATGGATAATTTTCCAATCAAAAAATTTTCTATCCATATTTTCCTTTGTATTTAGAATATCGAAACATTTGTTGTAATTTTTAGTATAAGACAATTCTTTATTTTTATTTCCTTGGAATGGTATCTTATAACTATATAAATCCTTCTTATTCTCATGAAAAAGAAATTTATATGATAAAACCTCAAATTTAAGGTTTTTTTTCCAATTTTCCTGTTCATCCGGTAATAAAAATAAAGGAGCTTTTGCATTTTGGTAATTGGAATTAATTAATTGTTCTTTTTCATATGAATTCCATTTTTTTTTTTTACTTAAATATTTATTGATTGTATTTCGCCGTTTTTTTATTCCTAATTCAGACCATATTTTCTGAGATAAACCGTGTTGATAATTACTTTTTAACCAGTTTTTCCATCGATTCATTCCAGAATTTGGAAGTTTCTTAGTCCTTAGTTCGGAATGAATTATTCCTTGTGCTCCAAAATAATCTTTTATTTCATTCTTAAGAAATAAAGATGTTCCATTATATTGAAAGACAGATCTAAACTTATATAAGTTACTTAGTTGGGCTTGTGATATTTTGTAAAATACGTAGGCTTGCGACAAAAAAGATAAATCATCAGAATGACTTCTCCAATTCTTCTTAATCTTATTACTAAGCAAACGACTAAACAAAAAATGTGATTTTTGTATAGCCGAAATAAACTGAATTGTATTTCTATTTATTATATAAACCCTAGATTTTGTTTTTAATTCAAGAAAAAATTTTTGTGTATAAATTCTGGAAATATTGAAAATATATAGAAATAGATCTACATATATCTTTTCCATAAAAAATTCTATAAAATAACCTGATTTACGGATTAATCGAGCAGTTCTTCTTTTTAATATTTGAACAAAATTTTGGAGTGATTCTAATCTTTTAACACCATAATGTTTTTTGTTAGGGCTAATATTTACAATTTTTGAAATTTGATCCATTTTATTTCTGATTGTACTTCTTCTATTAGCCAGATCTTTCATTCTTCTTTGTGTCAATGAATAATTTGTTAAATTCTTGAATTGGGATTCAATGGATGATTCATGAATCATCTGATTATTAATTATAGAATCGTTTTCTTTTGAAAGGTTTTTTTTTAATAATCTTTTTTCTAATCTATTTTTAGTAAATAGATTAAATAGAAGGTTTTGAATAAAAAAAATAATTTTTTTTTTGATTTTTGCAAAGTGCTTTAGAATTTTTTGACTTATTTTGTAGAGTTTTTTAAAAATAGGTTTTAAAAAGGGTTTAATTCTTGGGGCTTCGGCAGGACCATAAGGAATGGATGTTGGCAGTCCAAAAGTTGTTAAATAAAAAAAATCATTATATCTCTTTCGACCAGAAGGCCTAGATCTGTGCCAAGGTTTTAGGCGGAAAGGATCTATTACCTTTATCTGCATACCCTCATACATCCAGTTTTCAGGCAATTCTTTTTCTGAGAATGGAACACCGTTATAGGTACAGAAAAAATGTCTTTCTTCCTCGTAGTCTTTTAAATCTTCCAAGAACTCAGGACGTTGCAATAATAACATACGGCCAATATTTTTCACTATTATCAATAAAGGTATTATAATTCCTCTTCTAATATAAGACTGGATGATTAGAAGCCAAGTCCTGACTATATGACCTAATACAAAGTCCTCCCACATTACTTCAACCTCTCTTGCTTTTTGTTCTTGTTCGTGCGTGTCGGCGTATTTTTCGGCGCCCTCTATTTCGTCGTCCATTATGATATCTTCTGTTGCTGTGTCTTCTATAGTATATAATAAATCTTCGAAAGAAGGGTAATAAGCCAAAAGTTCAAATTCTGAGATTTTTCTCATATACTTTAGAAAAATTCCCTTAAGAAAATAGCAAAGGCGAACGAAACGATTAGGAAAAGAATCTGTTCTGCTCAAATAAAATGGGGAATGTTCACCTTTTTGAAACAGTAACCAAATACCCGATTTACGTTTTTGAGCACGCACGGAACCCTTAATTAATTCTCCTAATTGTGGTCCTCGCAGATAATGTGGTAAAATTATTTGCTTGGCTATATCTCCGTCTTTGTCTAGAGTCTGAAAATGAAGTGTACGTTTGACTCGTGCTTCGCGAACATCAGCCTCAGCCTCTATATCAATCTTAATCTCCTCCTCCCTTTTTACTTTTCCTTCTTCTTCTTTTTCTTCTTCTCCTTCTTCTCCTACTGCTTTTTTCCATTCTTCTTCTACTTTTTTTTTTGCTTCTTTTATTTTTTTTTCTTCTGTCTCATAGAGGAGTTTGTATGGCCAGTGAGGAACTTTTTTAATTATTTGATCTCTTTCAAAAGAGTTTATTAGAGATTTTTTTGTTATAAACTGTTGAATAAGGATATCTTTTAGAAAATAACCGAGGAAATAGCGTAAATATAAATATGGGGATTTAAAATAAAATCTATGTATTTGTTGTTCAGATTTATAATAATTATAGTCATTACTAAGGAGAATTTGAATTTTATTTATCCGAATTAAATTTTTTATCTTTTTTAGATTTTCTATCCCATATCTTACTTTAACTCTATGAGCCATAGGAGGGTTTCTTCTACGACGTGGTCGTCTTATTGTAACCATTGGCATGCGGTTTTTACGAATTGGTAATAGTATTTCATTAAAAAGTACCCTGGGGTTTTTACTATTTATTAATGAAAGTTTCCTTTTACTTAAAGTTACCATATGGGGTATAAACTTATCTTTTAATATTCCACGATGGGGTCCATTTAAGAAAGGATCGTGTCTGAATGGTAAATATCTTTTTTGTATTTTATTTTTGCATAATCGAATTTTATTTTCGAGTACATTTATCTTTTCAAGTCCTTTTTTGTCTAAAACCGCAATTCGTTTAGAAAATTCTCTCCTTAAGCTTTTAAATTTGTTTTCATTGGTATAAATCCAATAATCGTACAGTTCATCATAGATGGAATCTTCTGTTGTAGAAGTTTTTAAAAAAGTAATCTTTCTTTGTATCATTTTCCAGAAAAGGGTTAAACTAGGTGGACAAGAAAAAGAAATTCTTAGTTTTCCATCATTTGGACATGTATCAAAATAAAATTGTGACATTTCATTTCTTACCGCTTTTTCGAATTTAGGGTTTCTTATATGTCGCACTGGACGATTCCAACGGTTATAGTCGAAAAGAAGAAAAATAAAAGAGGTTTTTTCAAACCATAAGGGGATTTTCCTTCCTTCTCCAGGTGGTTCTATATTCGAAATATCTTTCCCATAATATTTTTCGATTATTCTTTTTTCCTCTTTTTCCTCTTCGGGAGTCTTTTTTAGTTCAACATCTTCTTTTTTTGGCAATATATCTGGCTCAATTTTATGAGTCAACAAAGGTAAGGGCATTCTGCCGAAAATGCATAGACAGGTAAAAAAAACGAGAATACTACTGAATTCATTCATAGATGTTCTTAAATCGAAGAGAGCATCCCGATAAATTCGAAACGCATAGAAAAGGTACTTGTTAGAGAAAATGTAAATCTTCGCTCTAATTAAATAATTTTCCTGTAGCCAGACTAATAAGAATCTAACCCATTTCATGAATAAAATTTGACCAATTAACCAACCAACAAAACTACTTGCTACAAATAACATCTTGTTGTTGTATCGAAACATATAAATGCTGACTAATCTGGTTAACATAGAACTTGGGAAAAAGAAATGGTTCAATAATTGAAAAAGAAGATTAATCAGGAATATACATTGAATGATGGGATTACGAATTGATTTTTTCCTAGTCAATCTAAATTGACGTTTAACACTTAAGTTTTCGTAATTGTACCAGTAGTAAAGAAGTATAAAATAGGATGGAACTAGGAAAGTCATTGTATGAGGTCCACCCAATGCTAGATGCAGAGGCGTATAATAGATCGATACGAAAATCAAGAGCTGTCCCATTAGAAAACCAGTTGCTGCTGATACCTCCTTCTCGATTTCTTCTTCTCCTTCTTCTATAGTTTTAATATGAGCTTGTAAAAGTAAGAGATAAGAGGGTCCTATGGAGAATGTGGTCAGAAATCCATAATAGAGTCCGACCACAACGACCGAATTCATTATCCTCATGTATAAGGATGCTAGATTACCTAGTTGAAAAGATTGCAACATCATGACAAAAAAACCTCCCCTTTTTTTGTATTGTAATTTTTGTATTGTAATTTTTGTATTTTTCTATGATTATTATTATATGATAATTTTTCGATTATTTTTTTGATATTTACTATATGATTTTTTTAGAATTATTTCCGGATAATAAAAATCGAAGCAATTGGATGTCCGACTCGGGCCTATATGACCGATCAATAGAAAGACTCCAACACTCCACCTTTGTGGTATATTCCATACATCACACTAGATAGATATCATATTCATGGAATACGAATAACTCTCAAGATGCCTTGGTGGTGAAATGGTAGACACGCGAGACTCAAAATCTCGTGCTAAAGAGCGTGGAGGTTCGAGTCCTCTTCAAGGCATAATATTGAGAATGCTCATTGAATGAGCAATTCCAAGATCTCAGATCGATATTGATATATCAATATCGATCCGAAATCTTGGTATTTTATTTAGTTATTCAGTCAAACCAATGATTCGTTATTGGAGCAGATAGCAACAACCATTTCATCAGACATGCGTATTTTTTATTTTCCAATTTTCATTTCATCCGGGAAAATCCATCCTTTTTTCAACAATGTCTTTGTCATTTGATCCAATAGTGTTCCGTTAGAT